TTTTTTCCATTCATCATTATTGTATTTATTCTTACCTTCATACTTAGATCGAGATATTCTATTGGACATAGAATGCCAATCTTTAAAATGTAAAAAAAGGAGTAATCAGCTGTGGCACGTTCACTAAAAAAAAATCCTTTTGTAGCTAATCATTTATTGAGAAAAATGGAAAAACTCAACATGAGGGAGGAGAAAGAAATAATAGTAACTTGGTCTCGGGCATCTACCATTATACCCAAAATGATTGGCCATACAATCGCTATTCATAATGGAAAGGAACATTTACCTATTTATATAACAGATCGTATGGTAGGTCACAAATTGGGAGAATTCGCGCCTACTCTGACTTTCGCGAGACATGCGAGAAACGATAATAAATCTCGTCGTTAATTTGGAATAAAAAAAAGAAAGATACTTATCATTCATTGGCGGGGGATAACCTTATGATAAAGAACTCGAATTCGGGTAGAGAAGTAAAAGTTTTAGCTCAACATATATGTATGTCTGCTTTCAAAGCGCGAAGAATAATTGATCAGATTCGCGGGCGCTCTTATGAAGAAACGCTTATGATACTGGAACTCATGCCTTATCGAGCATCTTATCCCATTTTAAAATTGGTTTATTCTGCAGCAGCAAATGCTAGTCATAATATGGGTTTGAACCAAGCTGATTTATTCATTAGTAAAGCCGAAGTCAACGGGGGTCCTTTTGTGAAAAAGTTAAGACCTAGGGCTCGGGGGCGTAGTTATCCGATAAAAAGGCCCACTTGTCATATAACAATTGTATTAAAAGATAAATAAAAATTCTTTTTAGCTGAATCGAAATCTTAGATTCATATTTAGAAAAAAATGGATGGAAAGATAATATAATCAAAAAATATGGGACAAAAAATAAATCCACTTGGTTTCAGACTTGGTACAACCCAAAATCATCATTCTTTTTGGTTCACACAACCAAAAAATTTTTCCGTAGGTCTACAAGAAGATGAGAAAATACGGAATTGTATCAAGAACTATGTACAAAAAAATAAGAGAATATCCTCAGGTTTCGAAGGAATTGGAATTGCACGCATAGAAATTCAAAAAAGAATCGATTTGATCCAGGTCATAATCTATATCGGGTTCCCAAATTTATTAATAGAGGGCCGAACACGAGGGATCGAAGAATTACAGATGAGTGTACAAAAAGAATTTCGTTCTGTGAACCGAAGACTCAACATTGCTATCACAAGAATTGAAAAACCTTATGGACACCCTAATATTCTTGCAGAATATATGGCTTCACAATTAAGAAATAGAGTTTCGTTTCGAAAGGCAATGAAAAGAGCTATTGAATTAACTGAACAAACAGATACAAAGGGAATTCAAATACAAATTGCAGGGCGTATCGACGGAAAAGAAATTGCACGTGTCGAATGGATCAGAGAAGGTAGGGTTCCTCTACAAACAATTCGCGCTAAAATTGATCATTGTTCCTATACAATTCGAACTATCCATGGAGTATTAGGCCTAAAAATTTGGATATTTGTGGACGAGGAATAATAGACCTTTATTGATCTTGCCATTCTGTCCAGTGGTAGAACAAAAAATTAGAAACCGTTTCCGTTTTTCCGTTAAATCAAACAAAAATAAACAATTCTAATTCTATAAGGTTGAATAAAAAATTTACCTTTTTTGATATAATTGCTATGCTTAGTGTGTGACTCGTTAGTTTTTTCTTTAGAGTTTATAGTTGGACTTCAAAAAAAAAGACTGACCCCTACTATGAACTTAATAACTATATAAACTAAAAACTAATAACCAACTTATTGCTTCGTATTGTCGAGATCCCAAGAAACAGTGACTATATGACTGGATCAATCATATAGTTGTAACAACTGAAATTTTTCACAAATCCGATTATGGATTTTGAAGAAAAAAATAAATAAAGGGATGCGGATAAATGGAAAGGTGATAGAAAGAGAGAACAAAAATATCAATGATAGATGATTCCAATGTGTATGGTCTATGAATCACCTCATAAAAGGCAGTGTGATAAAGCATTAATATTGAATTAATATTAATATTGATATAAATAATAATAAATAATAAAGAGCCTCGGGTTAATAGAAACTGAGGAGATTGACTCGGGAACAAATTTTGTTGGGAGCTCCATTGCAGAGTTCGGGCCTAACCATTAATGGAGAAGCTATAGGAACGACGAAACCCGTGACTATATAAGATGATTCTATTAAAAACGAATCCTAATGATTCATCGGGTGGGATGGCGGAACAAACCAAGAACAAATTGAGATTTACTCTGAGAGATCATGAATTGATCCTACGAATAAAGCAGGAAAGAGTCAATATTCGCCCGCGAAACCCTTATTTATTGTATTCCAATATTGTCGCTTGATTTAATAAGAGTAAAAATAAGGATTCGTTATAAAAAAGAAGCATTATCTATAAATATACACATCTAGCCGTATATACAACACAACTTCCTATGTAATAAATGAAAT